TGATATCTAATATGACACCCGATTTGTCAAAGGGATTGGATTGGTGACTTACCCATTCAGTGACTTTGGCACTGGACGTTCCAAAAACGGGTACTATCGGATCGGGTGAATTAGAGAATAGACAGAGGTCCGTTGGCATTTCAGCCTTTCTTCTCCTTTCAGGGCCTATCCGAAAGAGAATCCAGTACCTCTTGGTCCTGAATATCAGAATAGGACGAACGAACCGGCCTCCGCGGATATCTTTGCTTCGGAACAAAACCCTGCAATCAAATAGATTGTCCCAAGGGCGCCATATTCTAGGAGCCCAAGTTATGCTATTGAAAATTCGTTCCTCTAGCAGTTCCGGTTTGACCATTCCGTTCCCTTTTTCAAACTCCACTTCTTTTCATATAGCAATCCCTGATCAAAGAGAGAACAATATCCATTTCAAAACATTTCTAACGGATTCCTTGGTTCGGACCGACGAAGTAATGGCACTCGATTATTATCAACCTGACTGCAATCTTTTTCTGTCGGTAAGGATTGCACCAGAGCACCTTCTACTTCTAATAGGCCATGAACTATAGATAGAGAAGAATCATTCTGAGCGAGTCCATAAGAAGCGACCCACTTTTTTTCATCGGTTCCGGGGGAAGACCAAAGATCTTGCGCGACCGGTCCGCCATAAAAACTCAAAAGAGAAAGAAGTCTCGTTAATCTCTTCATGCTCGTTCCAAGTTCGAAGTACCCTTTGGCCAAAGAAAAACCCGCTTCCTGACACGATTGCCTCTTTATCTTTATATAGATAGATTCTATGGGGTTATTACTTAGAAGTCTATTTTGTACAAGAGCCCCTCCTATCTGATAGAAAAGGGTCCCATGATCCCGAGCCGGTCTTACCTTGGCTCGCAAACCCCAAGTTTGTCTATGAAGAGCCAATCTAATTGTATTAGTTTCTATAATGGATTTCTTATGTGGAATACTAATGGATAGGGCCTCGTTGCTAAGTGCTACAAGATCTAGTGCACTGGAACTCGTGGTTATGGACCCGAATCCTTTAGTATGGAACATTGTCTTTTCCAAGTAAAAACCCCTAGTATATGAAAGAATGAAAAGGTGCTTTCGTTCTTGTGGAATAAGAAGCCCTCGTACCTTAATGAAAGGAAAATAGGAATTTTTCGTTAGGTATTTGACCAAATAGGATCGTCCAGTTCCTATAGAACCTATCACTAAAATACCCGATAGGGCTAAGCGGAACGAAAAGGGTTTTCCATGAGATGGTAAATGAAAACGATTAGCCCCACACGAGGTTTGGGAATAAGTGATTGTCTGATAATGAGCAAGGAATATACGTCTTTCTGCTAAAGAGGATCTATTAAACTCATAATTCATTAGATCCTTGTTATCAATGTCAACTAGGTATCATAAGTAAATGGATCCCGGTTGTTCAATCCTTTGATAACCAAGGTCATTCTTTGCTAAAGAGAAATGATCACTATGAGTCAGACTCAATAGAATTGGATCCATTCCAAATAGCGAGAATTAGGATTCTTGATCCCTCTCAATCTCTCTTTCAATTCGAGGATCCAGAGAGGTGTTTTCATAGTCATCTCCGAATATTTGCCATCTCCGAATATTTTCGATTTCATTTTTCTATGATATGTCTTTCTATATGAAAATTGGTTATTTACGATGTACGATGATCCCTGTTAAGCATCCATGGCTGAATGGTTAAAGCGCCCAACTCATAATTGGTAAATTTGCGGGTTCAATTCCTGCTGGATGCACGCGAACGGGAACGTTCCATAAGTCTATTGGAACTGGCTCTCTATCCATGGAATCTCATCCATCATCCATACATAACGAATTGGTATGGTATATTCATACCATAACATAAGAACAATAAGAACTCGAATTCTTATCGATACTGGAACTCAGAGCATAGGAGGGAAAGTCGATTTATGGATGGAATCAAATACGCAGTATTTACAGAAAAAAGTCTTCGTTTATTGGGAAAGAATCAATATACTTTTAATGTCGAATCGGGATTCACTAAGACAGAAATAAAGCATTGGGTCGAACTCTTCTTTGGTGTTAAGGTAGTAGCTGTGAATAGCCATCGACTACCCGGAAAGGGTAGAAGAATGGGACCTATTCTGGGACATACAATGCATTACAGACGTATGATCATTACCCTTCAACCGGGTTATTCTATTCCACTTCTAGATAGAGAAAAAAACTAAAGGAGAATACTTAATAATACGGCGAAACATTTATACAAAACACCTATCCCGAGCACACGCAAGGGAACCGTAGACAGGCAAGTGAAATCCAATCCACGAAATAATTTGATCCATGGACGGCACCGTTGTGGTAAAGGTCGTAATTCCAGAGGAATCATTACCGCAAGGCATAGAGGGGGAGGTCATAAGCGCCTATACCGTAAAATCGATTTTCGACGGAATCAAAAAGACATATCTGGTAGAATCGTAACCATAGAATACGACCCTAATCGAAATGCATACATTTGTCTCATACACTATGGGGATGGTGAGAAGAGATATATTTTACATCCCAGAGGGGCTATAATTGGAGATACTATTGTTTCTGGTACAAAAGTTCCTATATCAATGGGAAATGCCCTACCTTTGAGTGCGGTTTGAACTATTGATTTACGTAATTGGAAGTAACCAATTAGGTTTACGACGAAACCTAGAAATCGATCACTGATCCAATTTGACTACCTCTACGGGATAGACCTCAACAGAAAACTGTTGAGTAACGGCAGCAAGTGATTGAGTTCAGTAGTTCCTCATAGAAAATTATTGACTCTAGAGATATGGTAATATGGAGAAGACAAAATTGTTTGAAGCACGCACAGAACCGGAAGCGCCCCTTGTTTCAAAGAGAGGAGGACGGGTTATTCACATTTAATTTGATGGTCAGAGGCGAATTGAAAGCTAAGCAGTGGTAATTAAGACCCCCCGGGGAAAATAGGGATGTCTCCTACGTTACCCATAATATGTGGAAGTATCGACGTAATTTCATAGAGTCATTCGATCTGAATGCTACATGAAGAACATAAGCCAGATGACGGAACGCGGAGACCTAGGATGTAGAAGATCATAACATGAGCGATTCGGCAGATTTGGATTCCTTTCCTATATATCCACTCATGTGGTACTTCATCATACGATTCATATAAGATCCATCTGTCTAGAGATCGTCATATACATCTAGAAAGCTGTATGCTTTGGAAGAAGCTTGTACAGTTTGGGAAGGGGTTTTTTGAGAGAAAAGAAGAATCTACTTCAACCGATATGCCCTTAGGCACGGCCATACATAACATAGAAATCACACGTGGAAGGGGTGGGCAATTAGCTAGAGCAGCAGGTGCTGTAGCGAAACTGATTGCAAAAGAGGGTAAATCGGCCACTTTAAGATTACCATCTGGGGAGGTCCGTTTGGTATCCCAAAATTGCTTAGCAACAGTCGGACAAGTGGGTAATGTTGGGGTGAACCAAAAAAGTTTGGGTAGAGCCGGATCTAAGTGTTGGCTAGGTAAACGCCCCGTAGTAAGAGGGGTAGTTATGAACCCTGTGGACCACCCCCATGGGGGCGGTGAAGGGAAAGCCCCCATTGGTAGAAAAAAACCCACAACCCCTTGGGGTTATCCTGCGCTTGGAAGAAGAACTAGGAAAAGGAAAAAATATAGTGATAGTTTTATTCTTCGTCGCCGTAAGTAAATACGTAACTAGGAATATGGAAAATTGCATTTTTGGAATTTGCAATAATGCGATGGGCGAACGACGGGAATTGAACCCGCGCATGGTGGATTCACAATCCACTGCCTTGATCCACTTGGCTACATCCGCCCCTTATCCAGCTAAAGGATTTTTCTCTTTTTTCCATTCATCATTATTCTATTTATTCTGACCTCCATACTTCGATCGAGATATTGGACATAGAATGCCACTCTTTAAAATGGAAAAAAGGAGTAATCAGCTGTGACACGAAAAAAAACGAATCCTTTTGTAGCTCATCATTTATTGGCAAAAATCGAAAAGGTCAATATGAAGGAGGAGAAAGAAACAATAGTAACGTGGTCCCGGGCATCTAGCATTCTACCCGCAATGGTTGGCCATACAATCGCGATTCATAATGGAAAGGAACATATACCTATTTACATAACAAATCCTATGGTAGGTCGCAAATTGGGGGAATTCGTGCCTACTCGGCATTTCACGAGTTATGAAAGTGCAAGAAAAGATACTAAATCTCGTCGTTAACTGAATTCAGAATAGAAAGATTCAAAATAAAAAAAAACAAAGGTAGGCGGGGAATAACCCGGGGAATAACCTTATTTATGACAAGTTTCAAACTGGTAAAGTATACCCCTAGGATAAAGAAGAAGAAGAGTGGGCTAAGGAAACTCGCAAGGAAAGTTCCAACCGATCGTCTACTTAAGTTCGAACGGGTTTTCAAAGCACAAAAACGCATCCATATGTCTGTTTTCAAAGCACAAAGAGTTCTTGATGAGATTCGCTGGCGTTACTACGAGGAAACTGTTATGATACTGAACCTCATGCCTTATCGAGCATCTTATCCCATCCTAAAGTTGGTTTATTCGGCAGCAGCAAATGCTACTCATTATAGGGATTTCGACAAAGCAAATTTATTCATCACTAAAGCCGAAGTCAGTAGGAGTACTATCATGAAAAAATTAAGACCTCGAGCTCGAGGACGTAGTTGTCCCATAAAAAAAACCATGTGTCATATAACAATTGTACTAAATATAGTAAAGAAATCTAAATAATCTTTAGATCCATCTTAGATTTCGATTCCCAGTAAAAAAAAAATAGAATAGAAAAATATGGGACAAAAAATAAATCCACTCGGTTTCAGACTTGGTACAACCCAAAATCACCATTCCTTTTGGTTCGCACAACCAAAAAATTATTCTGAAGGTCTACAGGAAGATAAAAAAATACGGAATTGTATCAAGAACTATATACAAAAGAATAGGAAAAAAGGCTCGAATAGAAAAATAGAATCAGACTCAAGTTCCGAAGTAATTACACATAATAGAAAAATGGACTCAGGCTCAAGTTCTGAAGTAATTACACGTATAGAAATTCAAAAAGAAATCGATACGATCCACGTCATAATCCATATTGGATTCCCCAATTTATTAAAGAAAAAAGGAGCAATCGAAGAATTAGAGAAAGATCTACAAAAGGAAGTTAATTCTGTAAACCAGAGACTTAATATTGCTATTGAAAAAGTTAAAGAACCTTATAGACAACCTAACATTCTTGCAGAATATATAGCTTTCCAATTAAAAAATAGAGTTTCATTCCGAAAGGCAATGAAAAAAGCCATTGAATTAACTAAAAAAGCAGATATAAGGGGGGTAAAAGTAAAAATTGCAGGTCGTCTCGCAGGGAAAGAAATTGCACGTGCCGAATGCATCAAAAAGGGTAGACTTCCCCTCCAAACAATTCGCGCTAAAATTGATTATTGCTGCTATCCAATTCGAACTATCTATGGAGTATTAGGTGTAAAAATTTGGATATTCGTAGACGAAGAATAACTAGCCTTGTCTTCCCATTCTGTTCAGTGATAGAATAAAAAATGACAAGAGCCTTATTTTTCCTGAAATCCCTGAAAAAAAAGAAGAAATTCTACCTCTTTCTATAAGATTTAATGAAAATTGATAAATCTTTTAATATAATTGCTATGCTTAGTGTGTGACTCGTTAGTTTTTTCTTTAGAGTCAAAAATGGAGATTCAAAAAAAATTGACTGAACCCTACTATAAATAGAAAAAGAAAAAACTTAGTAATTATAGAAAATTAACTAATAACCAACCTATTGCTTCGTATTGTCGAGATCCTAACTAAGAAACAGTCACTATATGAATAAATACATCTATCATAAATGAGTAGATCTATCATATAGTTGTAGCAACTGCAATTTTTTCTCTAAAAAAGAAAAAGGATTCTAGGTTGTGAAGCAAAACTAAAGGGATGTGGATAAAAGGAGGGATGATAGAAAGAAGGAAGAAGAATAAGAAAGATATAGGATTCCAATATGTATGGTCTATGAGTTACATCATAAAAGGCAATGTGATAAAGCATCAATATAATAAAAATAACAGAGAATTCAAAATCGTAACTTGAAACAAAAAATAGAAATTTTAAGCAATAATAAAATAAAGAGCGGCCCGGGTTAATAAAACTGAGAAAATTGACTCGGAAAGAAATTTTTGGAAAGCTCCATTGTGGGATTCAGACCTAACCATTAAAGGAGAAGTAGTGGGAACGACAGAACCTATGACTGCATAGGATTTTATTGAAAAGAATCCTAAGACTTCATTGGGTGGGATGGCGGAACAAACCAAAAAAATTGCCTTATTTGGTAAGGTTATAAATTAACAAATAAGACAGGAAAGAGTAAATATTCGCCCGCGAAATCTTTATTGAATTAGAATACTTTCCCGCGATTCAATAAGAGTCGAAATAAGGAGATTTTTTTTTAAGAAAGATTACATTATCTATAAATATAGAATATAGATAAATAGACACACACATCTAGATATATTCTAGATCTTCTTTCTTGACTATATATTTTTCTATTTTAACAAATTCAATATTCAATATTAAAAAAACCCTAACTTTTTCTATTATCTATTAATGTGCATCTATCCATAATATTCCAAAATATTATGGAATTAGAGAAATTTGCACGCTTTCTCATTTCATTCGCGAGGAGCTGGATGAGAAGAAACTCTCATGTCCAGTTTTGCAGTAGAGATGGAACTAAGAAAGAACCATCGACTATAACCCCAAAAGAACCAGATTTCGTAAACAACATAGAGGAAGAATGAAGGGAAAATCCTGCCGAGGCAATCGTATTTGTTTTGGTAGATATGCTCTGCAAGCACTTGAACCCGCTTGGATCACGTCGAGACAGATAGAAGCAGGACGAAGAGCAATGACACGATATGCACGTCGTGGTGGAAAAATATGGGTACGTATATTTCCCGACAAACCGGTTACACTAAGACCCACGGAAACACGTATGGGCTCAGGAAAGGGATCCCCCGAATATTGGGTAGCCGTTGTTAAACCAGGTCGAATACTTTATGAAATGGGCGGAGTATCTGAAACTGTAGCTAGAGCAGCTATCTCCATAGCTGCCAGTAAAATGCCCATACGAAGTCAATTTCTTCGATTAGAGATATAGCATCCCAAAAAAGGAGTATTGAAGATAAAAAAAACCTGGTTTTTTTTCTGGAAAGACAATATTTCTTTCATCCTTTTGCATAGAAATAACAAATTGAAATCAAAATAATATGATTCAACCTCAGACCCTTTTAAATGTAGCAGATAACAGTGGAGCTCGAAAATTGATGTGTATTCGAGTCATAGGAGCTGCTAGTAATCAGCGATATGCTCGTATTGGTGATGTTATTGTTGCTGTAATCAAAGACGCAGTGCCCCAAATGCCTCTAGAAAGATCCGAAGTAATTCGAGCTGTAATTGTACGTACATGTAAAGAGTTCAAATGCGAAGACGGTATAATAATACGCTATGATGACAATGCAGCGGTTATCATTGATCAAAAAGGAAATCCAAAAGGAACTCGAGTTTTTGGCGCGATCGCCGAGGAATTGAGAGAATTGAATTTTACTAAAATAGTTTCATTAGCTCCTGAAGTATTATAAATACTAGTAGGCGAGATATAGATCAAAGAAAAAATTAGTAGATTATGTCTCACGTATATGCTTTAAAATCCAAAAGTAAAAGAAAAAAAAAGAAAACATGTTGATTATAGAAAAATTAGGAGGAACCTAGAATTAGAGTCTTATGGGCAAGGACACTATTGCTGATTTACTAACCTCTATAAGAAACGCGGACATGAATAAAAAAGGAACAGTTCGAGTAGTATCTACAAATATTACCGAAAACATTGTTAAAATACTTCTACGAGAGGGTTTTATTGAAAGTGTTCGGAAACATCAGGAAAGTAACAGATATTTCTTGGTTTCAACTTTGCGACATCAAAAGAGAAAGACTAGAAAAGGAATATATAGAACTAGAACCTTTTTAAAGCGTATCAGCCGACCCGGCTTACGAATTTATGCCAACTATCAAGGAATTCCTAAAGTTTTGGGCGGAATGGGAATTGCTATTCTTTCTACTTCTCGAGGTATAATGACAGATCGAGAAGCTCGACTAAACAGAATTGGGGGAGAAGTCTTATGTTATATATGGTAATCGCCCCTCCTATAGTACTCGAATTCTATCTCGAACTTCCTATTTTTCAAATAAAAATACAACGTTTTTTTTTATTTGAAAATCAAAATAGAAAAATAGGAGAAAAAAAATATGACAGAAAAAAAAAATAGCAGAGAAAAAAAAAACCCGAGAGAAGCAAAAGTCACTTTCGAAGGTTTAGTTACGGAAGCCCTACCCAACGGAATGTTCCGCGTTCGCCTAGAGAATGACACCATCATCCTGGGCTATATTTCAGGAAAGATCCGGTCTAGTTCTATACGAATACTGATGGGGGATAGGGTCAAAATTGAAGTAAGTCGTTATGATTCAAGCAAAGGACGTATAATTTATAGACTTCCCCATAAGGATTCGAAGCGTACCGAAGACTCGAAGGATACCGAAGATTTGAAGGATACCAAAGATTCAAAGGATTAGGTTTTTCTTTTTTCTAGGGTAATAAATTCAAAGTTCCAAAATTCAAGCGAAGAGACTTATTTTTTCCCAAAGATTAGATTCATAGTTTAAGAAAGGAATAAGGAAATATGAAAATAAGAGCTTCCGTTCGTAAAATTTGTACAAAATGTCGACTGATTCGTAGGCGTGGACGAATTAGAGTCATTTGTTCCAATCCGAAGCATAAACAAAGGCAGGGGTAATCTTTCGAAAAAGAACTTTACTTTCTAAAAAGTAAAAAAAGTACCCGCGGAAACGTCCAAATTCCAAATAAAATAATTAATAATTAAAGTAAAGGATATATTTTACCCTGAAACGGATATCTTTGTATCTTTTTTTCTTTTTGTTATTTCTAACTCATATTTATGAGATAATAAAATATGACAAAAGCTATACCAAAAATTGGTTCACGTAGGAGAGTGCGTATTGGTTTGCGTAGGAATGCGCGTTTTAGTTTACGGAAAAGTGCACGTAGAATAACAAAAGGAGTTATTCATGTTCAAGCTAGTTTCAACAATACCATTATAACTGTTACAGACCCGCAAGGTCGGGTGGTTTTCTGGTCCTCCGCGGGTACTTGTGGATTCAAAAGCTCAAGAAAAGCATCACCCTATGCTGGTCAAAGAACAGCAGTAGATGCTATTCGTACAGTGGGTTTGCAACGAGCAGAAGTTATGGTAAAGGGTGCTGGTAGTGGAAGAGATGCCGCATTACGAGCCATTGCTAAAAGTGGTGTACGATTAAGTTGTATACGCGATGTAACACCTATGCCGCATAATGGATGTCGACCTCCTAAAAAAAGACGTCTGTAAAAGAATTAAAACGCTTTCAAGAGAAATAAACGATTCAATGATCAAATAATAATACTAGTCTATTATGGTTCGAGAGGAGGTAGCAGGATCCACTCAAACACTACAGTGGAAGTGTGTTGAATCAAGAGTAGATAGTAAGCGTCTTTATTATGGTCGTTTCATTTTGTCCCCGCTTAGAAAAGGTCAAGCGGATACCGTCGGTATTGCCTTGCGAAGAGCTTTACTTGGAGAAATAGAAGGAACATGTATCACACGTGCAAAATTTGGGAGCGTGCCACACGAATATTCTACAATAGCTGGTATTGAAGAATCCGTACAAGAAATTTTACTAAATTTGAAAGAAATTGTATTGAGAAGTAATCTCTATGGAGTTAGAGACGCATCAATTTGCGTCAAAGGTCCTAGATACATAACTGCTCAAGATATCATCTTACCACCTTCCGTAGAGATCGTTGATACGGCACAACCTATAGCTAACTTGACAGAGCCCATTGATTTCTGTATTGAGTTACAGATCAAGAGAGATCGCGGATATCACACGGAACTCAGAAAGAACTCTCAAGATGGAAGTTATCCCATAGATGCTGTATCCATGCCTGTTCGAAATGTGAATTATAGTATTTTTTCTTGTGGGAATGGAAATGAAAAACACGAGATACTTTTTCTAGAAATATGGACGAATGGAAGTTTAACCCCTAAGGAAGCGCTTTATGAGGCTTCTCGTAATTTGATTGATTTATTTCTTCCTTTTCTACACGCGGAGGAAGAGGGCACTAGTTTCGAAGAAAATAAAAACAGGTTTACTCCACCCCTTTTAACCTTTCAAAAAAGATTAACTAATCTAAAGAAAAACAAAAAAGGAATTCCATTGAATTGTATTTTTATTGATCAATTAGAATTGCCTTCTAGAACGTATAATTGTCTCAAAAGGGCCAATATACATACACTATTGGACCTTTTGAGTAAGACTGAAGAAGATCTTATGAGAATTGACAGTTTTCGTATGGAAGATGGAAAACAGATATGGGACACTCTAGAGAAGCATCTCCCAATCGATTTACCTAAGAATAAGTTCTCGTTTTAAATCCATTGCAATTTTTTCCTCTTCTTCTTTTTCGAGTTAGAATAAAAAGAAAAAAGAAAACAATTTTGCATCTTTGGCACAATCTATATTTTCGCGAAATGGATCATAATAAAATGGATTTTAGGTATCTAGGGAAGATTCACTTGGAAGTAACTATTTCCTAGATACCTATGCACGGTACTTCACGGTTGAATGAATCAACCTGAAAAATCCCTAAAAAAGACCTAAAGTTAAGGATTTTTCAATGGGTAATGTTGCTCCAATACCTAACCAAAGAGCTACTGCAGTACCGATTAAAAAAACGGTCGTAGCTACTGGGCGACGAAATGGATTTTGGAATTTATTGACATTCTCTAGAAAGGGTACTGTCAATAAGCCCGTTGGCACAGAAACCATTAAGAGAACGCCCAATAACTTATTGGGTACTGTACGGAGTATTTGAAAGACGGGAAAGAAGTACCACTCGGGTAATATTTCCAGAGGAGTTGCAAACGGATCCGCCGGTTCACCAATCATTGACGGCTCGAGAACCGCTAAACCTACATTACATGCAATAGTACCTAGAATTACTACTGGAAAAATATATAAAAGATCGTTGGGCCAGGCGGGTTCCCCGTAATAATTATGTCCCATCCCTTTAGCTAATTTTGCTCTTAATACAGGATCATTTAAGTCAGGTTTCTTTGTTATTGGGATAGGTGAATTCTTTAGGATCCATCCCCCAAAGGAACCGGACATGAGAATTTTTCATCATCCGGCTCGAGCAAGAATGAAAGAAAAAAGACCGTGGAAGATCCATAATAGAATAAGGTATATAATGACTCAATGACTCTAGGTAAGAAAAGCTTTATCAGATTCTCTTTTCCGAAGTTGCACCTACAACTACTTATTTTATTGAAAAGAATCTTATTCTTATGGGTAAATGCTCAATATCCAAGTTGGCTTGCAAATTTGATCATGATCAATTGCTTTGTGGATTGTCTCATGTCTCTTGATTAGTTGGTGTTTATCCCCTCAATATCGCAAGTTTCTTACGTCCAAACAAAGTATTTACTTGTTACTAATAAAAAATCAAAAAGTCTAGCCTACGTTCTTCTTTAGATACCTTCTTTTACTCCGATAGTATTGCGGATCGCAATCGATGCAAAGAAAATGAATGCATTTCCATACTATAATAAAAAAAGTAAGTGTAATAAATAGAGAATTGGATCATGTCACATGACTTATTCTATTTCTACTCTATGGGATCTTACGGAGCCTGTTCATGGATGACATGGTTGGGGTATGATCATAGAAAATATTCTCCTCAAGTGAACCAGCCTATCCTTCCTAGATAGGGGACTTACGTGTTGATTGGATGCGGAGACACCTTTGGTTGTGAATTCTAATGTGGCAGATCCAATTCTTTATCTGCATGGCCAAATCAATAATTCAAGTCACACACTCCCATAATCCGCCTTATTTTCTTTCATAAAATGAACTTCAACTATTTGTATCAAAATACTTCGGAGTTGAAGAAAAGTATCCAAATGACATGTCTTATTTTACAATAACCCATGTTTGTAGCAATGAAATACCACAACCTACCCGATATGATATATGAAAATTAGAATTATCTTTCTCTATGATATGGCTTCCCTATAAAGGACCCGAAATACCTTGCTTACGTATCATTGGAAAGTGCATTAACATAAATACGGCAGTAAGCAGAGGCAGTACAAAGGTATGTAAACTATAAAAACGAGTCAAAGTGGATTGGCCCACACTAGCACTTCCACGTAATAACTCCACTAAAGGCGATCCTATTACCGGAATCGCTTCAGGTACACCTGTCACAATTTTGACTGCCCAATAACCAATTTGATCCCAAGGCAAAGAATAACCAGTTACACCAAACGATGCAGTCAATACACCCAAAACCACACCTGTCACCCAAGTTAATTCGCGGGGTTTTTTAAATCCACCTGTGAGATACACACGAAATACGTGCAGGATCATCATTAGAACCATCATACTTGCTGACCATCGATGAACTGATCGGATTAACCAACCAAAGTTGGCCTCGGTCATTATGTATTGAACCGAGGAAAAAGCCTCTGTAACGGTTGGGCGGTAGTAAAAAGTCATAGCAAAACCGGTAGCGACTTGTACTAGAAAACAAGTAAGTGTAATTCCCCCTAAACAATAAAATATGTTGACATGAGGAGGAACATATTTACTAGTTATATCATCCGCAATTGCCTGAATCTCAAGACGTTCCTCAAACCAATCATATACTTTATTGAGATAGGTAACTAACCCGAGTCCCCCTCCGAGAACCGTATATGAAAATTTCATCTCGTACGGCTCAAGCAGAAACACACAAATTTTCAACGGATATTAGAAAAAAAAAAAGGTTCAAAACTTCATCAGCCACTGGATTGGGTCGATTTGCCTTGAAGATATGAAATAAGAAAAATCCAGAACTTATTCTTTGTGATGATAATGCCAAAAAATCTCAAGTTGGCTCATCTGTCTTTCTTTCTTTCCCTTATGTTGGTCATTAGAGGCTTCTTGACTTTTCTCTTCCCTATTTTGGATTTCTTTTTTTTTTTTTGCGTAATGCAGATTTACTCTTGTTTTACTAGTAAATAAATAAAGCAAAAATTCTAGTAGTTTTCTGATAGAAATTATCTTGTTGCGATCCTATGAATCAGTTCAATTAAAACCTTAGATTCATACTAGAGCCACGATGATTGAGTCTCAAGCTAACCAAAAGGCAAGGGTTCTTCGAATAAGAACCGCTTGATGATCATTTATTGAATCCGTGTAATAACTCGACAAAATCGAGAGAAAAAAAAGTTGTCTTTTGGGCAAACAAAATTGGAAGGAAGAAAATTTCTTTTTTTATTAAAAACTACTTGAATTTTTTTCAGTCTGGTTGCGAGGTCTGAATAGTGAGTATGAATCATAGTTCCATTTTTTTTCTTGATCCACTCTATCTATTTCGTGTTCCAGATACTAGAATAAAAAATATCCGACGAATTAGAATCATCTTGATAGAGATAACAGGCCCTTTCTATGTATTATCAATAGGATCCATTCTAACAAGTCACACACTCATATTCCAGAGATACCAAAACAAAAAAATTCCACGGTCGAACTACCAGAATGTCTAGAAATGTATAGCTTAAAGTAGAAAGGCTTTTTTGGATGGAAAAACAATGACTTCGTAGTTTTAGTTAGTAGAAACCTAATTCATTAAAATTCCGTCCAGTAAAACAGAAGAATTATAAATTTCTAAAATGATAGATAGGAATATCGCGAATAAAGCCATTGCGACCCCCATAAAAGGAGTAGTCCCCCAACCCGGAGCTACTTTCCCATATTCCGAATTCAAGGGTTTCAATAAACTACCTACGCGAGTTCGTCTTGGCCCAGGTCTAGAACTATCTTCAACGGTTTGTGTAGCCATAAATTCTATTTAATCATTGGTGTTGACTTTGTATACTATTCCGTTGTAGTTGTAAATACAAGATCTTTTCGTAGATCCATTGTAATCTTGAAATTCTATAAAAATGGAAACAGCAACTTTAGTCGCCATCTCCATATCTGGTTTACTTGTAAGCTTTACTGGGTATGCCTTATATACCGCGTTTGGGCAACCCTCTCAACAATTAAGAGATCCATTCGAAGAACACGGGGACTAATTGAAGTAAGAAGTCTCCCCATCTGGGAGACTTCTTACTTCAATGAAATTATTTCATTTTTTTAGTCGGAACCTTAGGTGGTTCTCGGAAGAAGATAGCGAAAAAAATTATCCCTAAAGTCGAAACTAAAAGGAACGTATAAACCAATGCTTCCATAGATTCGATCGTGGTTTATTTACAATTATAACTTCCACACCTATTCATTTGTCATTTGGGATCTTTTCCCATATAAAGATAAAGAAAGAAAAAGAGTCAAAGAAAGGATGGGAGATGTTTCCCATGTCAAATCAAAAAAGAGAGATGAAAGATACCATAGCAATGTGGTATCAGACTGCTTGTCTCCTTGTAGTTGGATCTCCAACTTTTTGGAATGTTCCAAATTCCACTTGAGCATCCAAGTCTGGATCAATACCAGCAAAAACATCTCGGAACAAGGTTCTAGCGCCATGCCAAATGTGTCCGAAAAAGAAGAGCAAAGCAAAGGTAGCATGACCAAAAGTGAACCAACCCCTTGGACTGCTGCGAAAAACACCATCCGATTTCAAAGTAGCCCGATCTAATTCAAAAATTTCCCCTAATTGGGAACGCCTCGCATATTTTTTTACAGTAGCAGGATCAGAATAACTTACTCCATTAAGTTCGCCACCATAGAACTCCACCGTTACACCTACTTGTTCAACACTATATTTGGATTCTGCTCTTCTAAAAGGAACGTCCGCTCTCACAATTCCCTCTTCATCTACCAAAACAACCGGAAATGTTTCAAAAAAAGTAGGCATACGGCGTACAAAAAGCTCGCGTCCTTCTTTATCTCTAAAGACGGGATGTCCTAACCATCCAACAGCTATTCCATCCCCGTTGTCCATTGAGCCTGCTCTGAATAATCCCCCCTTTGCCGGATTATTACCAATATAATCATAAAAGGCTAATTTTTCGGGAATTTTAGACCAAGCTTCTGATAAACTAAGATTTTCGGCTAACCCATCGCTAACTCTTCGATATATTTCTTGCTGAAAGTATCCCTGATCCCACTGATAACGAGTAGGCCCAAATAATTCGATTGGGGTAGTTGCTGACCCATACCACATAGTTCCGGCAACTACGAAAGCTGCAAAAAAAACAGCAGCGATACTACTGGAAAGTACAGTTTCAATATTGCCCATACGTAATCCTTTGTATAGACGTTGAGGCGGACGGACACTAAGATGGAATAGGCCCGCTAATATGCCCAATGTACCCGCAGCAATATGATGAGAAGCTATTCCCCCCGGAACAAAAGGATCAAAACCTTCTACACCCCACGCTGGATTTACAGCTTGTACTTTTCCAGTTAGTCCATAAGGATCGGACACCCATATCCCAGGACCATACAAACCCGTTACATGAAATGCGCCAAAGCCAAAGCAAGCCACCCCTGCAAGAAATAAATGAATTCCAAAGATCTTGGGCAAATCCAAAGAGGGTTTTCCTGTCCGCTCATCACAGAATATTTCTAGGTCCCAATATACCCAATGCCAGATAGCTGCCAAGAAACACAAGCCAGAAAACACAATATGCGCACCTGCCACACCTTCATAACTCCAAATACCCGGATTCGTTACAGTTCCTCCTGAAATACTCCAACCACCCCACGAATTGGTTATTCCTAAACGAGTCATGAAGGGAATTACGAACATACCTTGTCTCCACATTGGATCCAGAACAGGATCAGAGGGATCAAAAACCGCTAATTCATATAAAGCCATCGAGCCGGCCCAACCAGAAACTAAAGCTGTGTGCATTATATGCACCGAAAGCAATCGACCCGGATCATTCAATACAACAGTATGAACACGATACCAAGGCAAACTCATGGAAATACCCCTTTAGCAAAGAAAAATAGACACGATGTCGCTTTATTTTATCGCATTGGAAAAGACTATCTATATCCTATGTACCTAACCCCTCTAGGGGATTCTGTGTCAGAAAGCGTGAATATTTATTTCATTCCATTAAAAATAAGAAGCCAATTCTGTTCGTAAGAAGAAAGAGAAGCAGATCTATTCTATACTCGATAAGTGCCAATATGCAATGGGTAGCTTGGCCTATTTGGAAAAAACGAAGAATAGATCCCTATCCCTCTTTGTTTATCATTCCAATCACCGATTCCTTTTTCTTTATTCAATCTGTCTTACCTTCCTTATATGTATTATTTCAATCTACGTATTAATAGAATCTATAGTATTCATATAGAATAAGAAAAAAAAATGAAGACAATAAACTGCGGATTCTTTCTTTCTCTTCCATTCTTACGTTTCCATATTAAAGTGTAGTTTTCTTACTTAAATTTAATAATATTAATCTAATATGCCCATTGGTGTTCCAAAAGTACCTTACCGGATTCCCGGAGATGAAGAAGCGACTTGGGTTGACTTATACAATGTTATGTATCGAGAAAGGACACTTTTTTTAGGTCAAGAGATTCGTTGCGAGGTCACGAATCATATTACAGGTCTCATGGTATATCTCAGTATAGAAGATGGAATTAGCGATATTTTTTTGTTTATAAACTCCCCAGGCGGGTGGCTAATCTCAGGAATGGCGATTTTTGATACGATGCAAACGGTGACACCAGATATATATACAATATGCCTCGGAATGGCTGCGTCCATGGCATCCTTCATTCTGCTTGGAGGCGAACCCACCAAGCGTATAGCATTCCCTCACGCGAGGATTATGCTTCACCAACCTGCTAGTGCTTATTATCGGGCAAGGACACCAGAATTTTTACTAGAAGTGGAAGAGTTACACAAAGTTCGCGAAATGATCACAAGGGTTTATGCCCTAAGAACAGGCAAGCCTTTTTGGGTTGTATCCGAAGACATGGAAAGGGATGTTTTTATGTCAGCAGACGAAGCCAAAGCTTATGGACTTGTCGATATTGTAGGGGATGAAATGATTGACGAGCACTGCGATACTGATCCAGTGTGGTTTCCAGAAATGTTTAAGGATTGGTAGTGGCCGGATTTCTTGTAAATTTATTTCAAACCTAAATTCAGGTTTTCTGCGATTTAATAGAAAATAGAAATACTTCATGATGATCAATCATCAGGTTAAGATCGATCTAAACCAATCCTTTTTTTTTTCTATATACATACGACATGCCAACGGTTAAACAACTTATTAGAAACGCAAGACAGCCAATACGAAATGCTAGAAAATCGCCCGCGCTTAAGGGATGTCCTCAGCGTCGAGGAACATGTGCTAGGGTGTATGTGCGACTCGTTCAGATCATGAGTTCAAACAAATAAGACAATTTTTGAAGTATCCATGATCGGTACCAATGAATAGGATAGAGCTTCTCTATCCTAGATTTCTATGGTATATGGAATTTCTGGTTTCCTTTGGTGCAAATCCAATCATCTAAATTGGAAATTAAGAAGCAATTCCCCCATTGGTAGAAAATGGTTATCCATTAAGCGGAGGAAATAGTAATAAAAAGAAAAAGGCTTATGCTCCTTTATCTTAAAAGAACGGACTAACAGGGTCAGCTACTTAGCCAACTTTCATAATTAAATGCCGTCACTGTATGGATAACTCTTATTGTGAAAAGAGCTATTTACTCTATAATGGATAGGTAGAGCCAAAGAATGTGAACTATACAAGTTCACAATACCTTTTGATGAAATGAAAGAAAGGGCTCCGGTGTATAGAGAGGGCCTCACCGTTTAAAAGGGAACCATAGAAACGATGGAACCCACTATTTTTTTGAGTATCGTTAGAATTTGTTATTTCTATGCGAAATAACTGAAGAGAATAGAATAAAAAATCGTGGTTGGGAAGGTTACAGTAGCAAAAGCCATTGGAATTAATATTTTATATATCGGAATAATTCGTTTTGTTATTAATGGGAAAAAGGATGGCTAAAAGAAGAGAAATCATTAGTTATTCATTAAGGTTAATTTGATTCAATGACCAGAGTTCCGCGAGGATATATAGCTCGGAGACGACGAACAAAAATGCGTTCATTTGCCTCAAACTTTAGAGGGGCTCATTTAAGACTTAATCGAATGATTACTCAACAAGTAAGAAGAGCTTTTGTTTCCTCTCATCGAGATAGAGGCAGGCAAAAGAGGGATTTTCGTCGTTTGTGGATCACTCGGATAAACGCAGCAACGCGGATATATAAAGTATTCGATAGTTATAGTAAATTAATACACAATCTGTACAAGAAGGAATTGATTCTTAATCGTAAAATGCTTGCACAAGTAGCTGTATCAAATCCAAATAATCTTTACACGATTTCCAATAAAATAAAGATCCTCAATTAAATGGATAAAAAAGTAATATACAGGAATAATTAAAACCGAATTCCCGGAGAGGGAACTCCGGGAAGATACAATAAATTAAGATTAAGTGGTAGGAATCAACGAGCATGTTGCAATAAATAAAAAAACTATTTATTCTTCCCCATTTTGATTTCTTATAACAAACACAAGAATCAAAACTGGATTACTTTCTTTATATAGGTCTGGCCCTTTCGAATAAAACATCAACAATCGGAACTTAAGTTCCGATTGTTGTTTCTTAAATTCTGGTTGGAGTTTCTTAAGTTTCGATTGGAATTGAACTTTTGCGTTAATTGAGGAATATGTCTATTCTTTCTGGGTCTAGGACCAGTAATTATTGAAATTGACTGGGCTTGAAATTGCTTCTCATTCTCATAGTTACGAAATGGTAAGAAAGATAAAATACGAGCCTGTTTTATAGCAAGAGTAATTAATCGTTGTTGTTTCAAGGTTAATCTATTTATTCGTCTCGATAATATTTTTCCTTGTTCACTAATAAATCGATTAATTAAACTCATGTTTCTATAATCAATTCGATCCCCCGGGCCAATCCGAGGACGCCTACGAAAAGGTTGTTTGGATTTACGAAAAGTTTGCTTGGATTTACGAAAAGTTTGCTTGGATTTATGAAAAGTTTGCTTGGATTTATGAAAAGTTTGCTTAGATTTATGAAAAGGTTGTTTAGATGTATACATGATTTATTCTTTATTTTAAAATTTGAAAAAAAAAATGGATTTCTTTATTTTATTAATTTTGGATCCAGAAGAAGTAGTCTTTCTTTGGTCCATATATTATTTGATTCATATTATTATTTGATTCATATATAGTATATGAATACCCTCTATACATATGAAATAATATCTACCTGAAATCAAATGAATTGATTTGTATTTTGTATTCTATCTATGTTCTATATATTAAATCTGTTCTTTGGAAAGATCGAACACACGATGCTCCTATTTTTTTATTTCGTCATGAGTCGTATGCTTGCGACAATAACGACAAAATTTTTTTAATTCTAATTGTCCGGGTGTATTGTGGCGATTCTTTTGAGTACTATATCTAGAAATCCCCGTCGATTCCTCATTGGCACCTTTTCGAACACAACTGATACATTCCAAAATAACTCTGATTCTAACACCTTTCCCCTTGGCCATGAACCTCCTTTCTTTTTTGGATTGACTTAACTTAATTCTTCTACTTATTCTGTTATTCTTCTATTTTGAATCCCAAGAAGAAGAATAAAATCCATTCGAATAAAAAATTTTTAAAATTCTTAAATTAAGTAATAAAAAATAGAGAAATAATTAAAGAATACAATCCTTGTCGAATTAGCAAGGATTTTGCTTCGAAATCCTTTCATTTAAGTAGCCAGCCCAGCCTCTTTCTATGCTCTGATTTCTGAGGCCTGACTTAGCTTGGATACCGCTTTTGATTGAATTTCTGTTTTCCAAAATGGGATTTGCCGAATTTTTCATGACTCTGAGGTTCAACCCAATCCATCTTTTCTTTCTTTTTCCTTCCTATACTAAAAAAAAAAGGATTGAAAAAGGGAAAATTTGCGTCATGTCACGAAGAATTCCTCGCATAGCAATAACTAGAATTAAAAAAAAGGGAATGACAAAGCATCTGGGAATAAACGATTAATTTCTATCAATAAACCTGCTAAAGCCCCAAACCATAGAGTACTTAGCACGGGCGCTACAGAGAGATATGTTTTTATATCCCGCATTGAAAATCCTCCTTCCTTATTGGAATACATATATGATCAGATACTCTTGCCCAAGATCATTTGTATTTCTTTTGTTTAGGCGAAATTCCTAACTAAAAAAACAAAATCAATATTCTATATATAGAATGAACGAATGAACGGTATAGACGAGATTTTCCTACCCCTAAAAAAGAAAAAGATGACCCCTTCTTCCTATACATTACCAAGGAATAGTAATCTTTCTTTTATAGGTGAAATTAGATAGGATTTTAGATGTATACCATTCCTTGATTATATGAGACCAAAAAGAAGAAATGACAAGAAGGTTCTATATAGATAGAGAAAGAGAAGAAAATTACGATGTGGAAAACAAGACAGGAATTGTGTACAATGCCATTATACAACAATTTGGAAAAGGGATGTAGCGCAGCTTGGTAGCGCGTTTGTTTTGGGTACAAAATGTCACAGGTTCAAATCCTGTCATCCCTACCTATTACTTCTTTCTTCTTTATGGGCAGTAGCGAGGAGATCAATTAAAGTGGGTATAACTTGAATTTGTGGATACTATACGTACGTGAGACACGTTAGGAGTAGAAAAGGGTTTTCTTTTTGAATGAAAGCGCTCTTAGTTCAGTTCGGTAGAACGCGGGTCTCCAAAACCCGATGTCGTAGGTTCAAATCCTACAGAGCGTGATTCCATCTATCTTATGTCGAAGCAGAGTAAAATAACTTAACAAAACAAAGTTGAATTGCAACTCCAATTTGACCTCCTCTCTGGTCTGGAGGAGGTCAATCAAAAAAGAAATATTACTCAATCAAAGATCCAACTGATCCCCACGTCTGTATTGCAAATACGCAGTCACGAATAATCCCGCTAAAGTAATAGGAATTAGGCCTAAGACGATTCCAAATAGAAAAACTTCAATCATTTCGATTTGTTCGAGGGGATAAAAAAAAAGAGGTACGATCTATCCCTAAATAGTAGTCTAAATTATCCACGAATCTCAATGACCAAGAAAAGAATTGATAATTAGTGTGGAAAAGAGTCGTAGAATACCAGGAATCCAAAAGAAAGATTTTTATTTTCTGACTTATTCATTCAATTCATTTCAAATAAGACGTATCTTGTTCAAGCCAATAAATAGAGCTGGGGTTATAGTTAAAGCAGCCAGTAGAAAACCGAAATAACTAGTTATAGTAAGCATGAAAGGGTTAAATTCCATTTATTTTTTTACTACACTACATATGTTGGTAAAGCACTTACCTAAGTTATGGAAAATTCATAATTCATCGGTTATTTTAGATAATACTAAAAAACAAGATAGAGTGAGATACAGAAGTGTAAAAGAAAATCGATTCATCAGATGGGACATGAGTCTCTAATTCCGAATCAAGAGATTTGTTGTGGAATCTGTCAGTTCTTTAAAGTAATAATATTAAGAACTAGATCATCTAACCCCATTGAAAAATTAAATTGGATTTTCGGGAGAATTTTGGAATATAAGATAAATAAAGAATTGAAACAGTCGAATATTCCCCTATTCCTTCTTATTTTAACTGATTGTATTCCATATGGAATAAGAGGAGAAGAAAAGCATTCCACGACCCCCCGAGCAAGGGGCCCCTTAAAAAAAGGAAAGCTCTTCCTTGAATTTACTTTATTTTTATTCCTTTTTCGAACCCCAACCAAAGTTGATTCGAAGACGAGTCACTTCAATTATCCTTTTAAGTTCTATCTTCTGTCTTTCCCTATTTCATCTCGTAAAGTTCCACGCTTGCAGTTTAGTCAAGAAAGTTAGACCTAATCCAACAAACAAGGCAAGGATTGATTACGAATCTTGATTCTTCAAAGAATGTTTTCTTTCTCTCATAACAGATTATCCACTATTCGATTTTCTATTTATTAGATATTATATTATGCTAACCAATTAAATTCCTTAAAGGGAAAGGTTGGATTCGAAGAAAACTTTTAACTAAAAAGGGATAGATTTCGCATATACTTGTCCTTATATTGTGTCAGTATGAGAATATCTTTCCTAAATTATTTATCCAAACCTATTGATCATTAACTTGGATTTTCCCAAGATCTTGGCCGCTATTCCGAATTATTCTACTAATCCGAAGCCAATGAAAATAAGCAGGACCCCCAAAAATTGGGGGTTT